TTACATTTTCCCTGTCACTTGTAGTGTGGGGAAGAAGTGGACTATAAGGGTATTACTGATTGAGTTGAGGAATCGTGCTATATCAATTGTTTTCTAAATCGTTCTGCAACGCGTTTTAAACTCTTTAGTAAAAGAGAATCTAAAGATCTTCATTTTTATTTTGAATTCCATTCTATTCGAATAAAGTAATATATTATATAAATCATACTCTTTTGATCAAAGAGATATTTCACTGCTCCTTTTCTTTGTATTTTGAATCTGTATGATAGAAACCTTTTTCCAACAAAATTAGGGCGAATTTCAATCAACGGACTCTTAGCAGGCTTAGAGACGGATACGAAGGACGACCGGACCCTTTTTTTCTATTATTCTTTTTTCTTGAGATGTTTCTCTCTTTACTGTTCCATTACCGTTTACTGTTCAAAGAAGAATTTATTTTGTTAAGCGTATATGGACTTTCTATAAAAAATGGTTAAAGGTGGTTATAGGCTTGATGATTATCGAACAAGATATTATAGATAAGAGTAAAGTGAGTGACATATTGCACATTTAACGCGCCTTTAGCTAAATCTAATTATCTTATAGAAATTCTATTTATGCTTTATTGAATCTCATTTCATAGCATGGTTGAGGTGGTTAAAAATCGATGAGGCTTACTCTTCCTTTTCAAAACCCGAGAAGTGCTCGCGAAACTATTCAATCAATTTAAAGTTTGCTAATTATTTTATTACTATACACCCCTAATCGGTTTTACTTCATTGCTGGAATTCCTTTCTTTTGATAGATACCTGGATTCCTAGTTAAAATAATATAAAAATAGAATAATTAGAACCCTAAGACATAAGAATAAAATGATTCTTTCAGATTGATCAAAGCAAAAAACTATATTAATATTAAATAAATAAACTGGGATGATATAGCAATTCCATACATGGAATTGCTATCCACATAAGCATACACGAAGATAATATATTTAATCTATAATTATACTAATATGTAGATCGTATGGTAGAAAGATTCATCTATTTCTTTCTACTATACGATTTCTATACTGGATACTGGGAATTGTAGTCGTCTTATTTCAGTTAAAGTTTAAGACGCGAAATGCGTTTTCAGTTTATTTTCGTGAATTCTTGAATTCAACTAAGTTTACTCAGTTTAATTCAAATTAATTATTTTGACTGACTGTTTTTACATAAATGATAAGTAAAAAGGCGGTAGGAATTAAAATGAATAGTGCAGTAGCAATAAATGCAAGAATATTGACTTCCATAATATAAATAAAAAATCAAATTTAACAATAACCCGGGATTTAATCCCATAGAGATGACAAGCCCCTCTCCTTTCAATTCAATGGATGAATTACCTCTCGATGGTTTTGAATCAAATCAATATCATGAATAACAATATCTGAATTCTGAAATGAATTCGTCGTCAAAAATGGAATAGTATAACATAGGAAGTTCGTTTAATCATACCGAATCCCAACTTAGATTCCTGATCTAAAAAAAAGCCCTTTTTTATCATCCATTTCTGTTCTTTTTTTTTTTTTTTTATTACCTTGCATCTCCCGTGTATAATTATCCGATGAAGTATCATATGATCACCCTTCCCCATTATTAACACAGTTTCAACCTCAACTAAGAAAAAAACCACTCCAAAAAAATAGAGGATTCTATTCCATATCCATGAATCTGGAACAATCGATAAAATATATCTCGTCTTTCTTGAAATGCTTACTACAGTGCTAGCACTAATCGGACTAACCCACTAACATATTCTTTTCTTGGACGAGAAGTAAAGAAAAATAGAGTTTTGAAAGAATTGATTAATGTATTTAGTCGATCCGACGGGACTGACGGGGCTCGAACCCGCAGCTTCCGCCTTGACAGGGCGGTGCTCTGACCAATTGAACTACAATCCCCAGGAAATAAATAGGTGGTCTACCAGAAATTTTGAGTCTTTTTTATCTCCGTATCGAGTATTTTGTTTTGTAAGGAGGGGGGTTATACCCCCTCATGGTAGATTGGCGAATTTTTGGGCCGAGCTGGATTTGAACCAGCGTAGACATATTGCCAACGAATTTACAGTCCGTCCCCATTAACCGCTCGGGCATCGACCCACAAAGAATCACTTTTAGGCTTACTTGGTAATCCATGATCAACTTCCTTTCATAGTATACCCTACCCCCAGGGGAAGTCGAATCCCCGCTGCCTCCTTGAAAGAGAGATGTCCTGAACCACTAGACGATGGGGGCTACTTGCATAACCGCTATCATACTATGATTATAATATAAATATTTTATATATTGTCAATATAATGGAATGTTATGATTAAATAATAATAGAATGCTATGATTAAATAGCAAGGGATTTTTCACCTTTCCTACCTAACCTTTCCTACCTAATTGTAGAGAATCTTTTGGTTTGTGATTCATATTCATGAATTATTCATTAGAATTAGTATTCTTCACTCTATTCTATATATAAAGATATATCAT